TAAAATACCTCAAAGGATTGTAAACTTTTGCCTAAAAACGTGAGTCTTTTTTTAGTAATCTTTTTTTAGTAAAACTTGAGAAAAAATACACCTAAATTCCATTTTCAAATTCGAATGAGACTAGTAAGAAAGATCCGTTTTTTTGATAAAAAAAGTTCATTTTAGATCTATAATCTTCTAAACTTTACTAATAAATTGTTTTGATTGAAATGGAAAACAATCAATCCCATAATGAATTAGTTAATGAGTTGAAATAAAGTAACTAAAATAAAGAGTTTTTTTCATTAGACCAATGACCTTAGTTAATCCTATAATTCATATAATTCATATCAGCATCAGTACTCTTTTTAGCCTAAATTGTTTTATTATTTTTATTAATTATTATTACGATTATTAATTATTATGAGAATTTCTCGTAATAATATATTTATTTATATTATATTCTTTTTATTTATATTTTATATATGGCACTTGGTCATATCATTTCTCCAATTGTAACTTCTTGTTTTGAATATTTGAACGATTTTGAAAAGACTCAAAATAAATACTAATATAAAATTAAAATGATGAAATTTAATTTCAATAAATTAGTGCATATCTTGATTTTTTAGTGACTTTTTCGAAAGAGGTAAGATCCGGTGAATCGGAAACAATTAATTAAGAATAAAAAACTTTTTTTATGGAACAGACATATCAATATGCGTGGATAATACCTTTTCTTCCACTTCCAGTTCCTATGTTAATAGGGGTGGGACTTCTTCTTTTTCCGACGGCAACAAAAAGTCTTCGTCGTATGTGGGCTTTTCAGAGCGTTTTATTGTTAAGTATAGTCATGATTTTTTCCATGAATCTGTCTATTCAGCAAATAAATAGCAGTTCTGTCTATCAATATGTATGGTCTTGGATTATCAATAATGATTTTTCTTTAGAATTCGGATACTTAATCGATCCACTTACTTCTATTATGTCAATATTAATCACTACTGTTGGAATTTTAGTTCTTATTTATAGTGATAATTATATGTCTCATGATCATGGATATCTGAGATTTTTTGCTTATATGAGTTTTTTCAGTACTTCCATGTTGGGATTAGTTACTAGTTCAAATTTGATACAAATTTATATTTTTTGGGAATTGGTTGGAATGTGTTCGTATCTATTAATAGGATTTTGGTTCACACGACCTGTTGCAGCAAAGGCTTGTCAAAAAGCGTTTGTAACTAATCGTGTTGGTGATTTTGGTTTATTATTAGGCATTTTGGGGTTTTATTGGGTAACAGGAAGTTTCGAATTTCGTGATTTATTCCAAATATTAAATAACTTGATTTCTACTAATGAGGTCAATTTTTTATTTGTTACTTTGTGCGCTGTTCTATTATTTGGCGGTGCTATTGCTAAATCTGCACAATTTCCCCTTCATGTATGGTTACCTGATGCAATGGAAGGGCCGACTCCTATTTCAGCTCTTATACATGCTGCTACGATGGTAGCAGCAGGAATTTTTCTTGTAGCTCGACTTATGCCTCTTTTCATAGTCATACCCCACATCATGAATTTTATCTCTTTTATAGGGATAATAACAGTTTTTTTAGGAGCTACTTTAGCTCTTGCTCAAAAAGACATTAAGAGGGGTTTAGCCTATTCTACAATGTCTCAATTGGGTTATATGATGTTAGCTCTAGGTATGGGGTCTTATCGCAGTGCTTTATTTCATTTGATTACTCATGCTTATTCCAAAGCATTATTGTTTTTAGGATCGGGATCTGTTATTCATTCGATGGAAACTCTTGTTGGATATTGTCCAGAAAAAAGCCAGAACATGGTACTTATGGGAGGTTTAACAAAACATGTACCAATTACTAAAAATTCTTTTTTATTAGGTACACTTTCTCTTTGCGGTATTCCACCCCTTGCTTGTTTTTGGTCCAAAGATGAAATCCTTAATGATAGTTGGTTGTATTCACCTATTTTTGCAATAATAGCTTGGTCTACGGCGGGATTAACTGCATTTTATATGTGTCGGATTTATTTACTTACTTTTGAAGGACATTTAAACGTTCATTTTCAAAATTACAGTGGAAAAAGGAATACCCCCTTGTATTCAATATCTCTATGGGGTAAAGAAGGTTCAAAAATAACTAAAAAAAACTTTCCTTTGCTAAATTTATTAAAAATGAACAAGAATGAACGTCTTTCTTTTTTTTCAAATTCAAATAAAGTATATAAATTTGATGAGAATGTAAGAAATCCAATCCAACCCTTTCTTTATATTCCGAATTTTGGCAATAACAAGAGTTCTTTGTATCCTTATGAATCGGATAATACTATGTTATTTCCAATAATTATATTAATTCTATTTACTTTGTTCGTTGGATTTTTAGGAATTCCTTTCAATCAAGACGTGGATATATTAACCAAATGGCTAACCCCGTCTATAAATCTTTTACATAAAAATTCAAACAATTTAATAGATTGGTATGAATTTTCTAAAGATGCAGTT